AGAAAGTGTACCTACTAAAAAAGCATTTTTTGTAATTGGTACATGCTTTTTTAAACCTCCCATAAGAACCATATTCTGACTTTTATCTGGAGAATATCCAACAATAGCTTCCATTGAATGAATAATAGATCCGGATCCTAAAAACAACAATGCTTTCGAATAAGCATGAGTAATCAAATGAAATAAAGCGGCTCGATAAGACCCCATACCTAGAGCTAACATCATATAACCCAATTGAGACATTGTAGAATAAGCTAAACCTCTTTTAATATCTTTTTGAGCAAGAGCTAAAGTAGCTCCTAATAATACTGTTATTATACCTATTAAAGATATGAAATTCATTATGTAAGGTATGATTCTAAAAAGAGGAAGAAGTCGAGCTACAAGAAAAATGCCCGCTGCTACCATAGTAGCGGCATGTATAAGAGCCGAAATAGGAGTAGGGCCTTCCATGGCATCAGGTAACCATACATGAAAGGGGAATTGTGCCGATTTAGCAACTGCACCGGCAAATAAAAGAAAGGCACACAAAGTAAGAAATAAAAAAGGAACCTCATTATTAGAAATCAAGTTATTGAATATTTGGAACAAATCCCGAAATTCAAAACTACCGGTTATCCAATAAAGACCTAAAATTCCTAATAATAAACCAAAATCGCCTACACGATTCGTTACAAACGCTTTTTGGCAAGCAGTCGCCGCACTAGGTCGTGTGAACCAAAAACCTATTAATAGATAAGAACACATTCCAACTAATTCCCAAAAAATATAAATTTGGATCAAATTCGAACTAGTAACTAATCCCAACATGGAAGTATTGAAAAAACTCATAGAAGCAAAAAATCGCAAATATCCTTGATCATGAGACATATAATTGTCACTATAAAAAAGAACCAAAATTCCAACAGTAGTAATTAATATTAACATAATAAAAGTAAGTGGATCGATTAAGTGACCGAACTCTAAAGAAAAATCATTATTAATGGTCCAAGACCATACATATTGATAGATAAAACTTCTATTTATTTGCTGAATAGATAGATAGACCGAAAGTATCATAACTATACTTAAGAATAAAATACTAGGAAAAGCCCACATACGGCGAAGATTTTTTGTTGCCGTTGGAAAAAGTAGAAGTCCCACTCCTATTAACATAGGAACTGGAAGTGGAATGAAGGGGATAATCCATGAATATTGATATGTATATTCCATAAAAAAACCTTTTTATTTTTAATTAATTCTTTCTAATTCACCGGCTCTTATATCTTTTTATAGGTTCAATAAAAAATCAAGATATGGAAAACTTAAATAGACTTTTCTATTCCTAATTATTCTGAATCTTTCTTCTTTACCCAATACTTCAAATATTCAAATCAAGAAGTTCGAATTGGTCAAATGATATGAATATGATCAAGTTACTATTTATATTTAATATGAAATAACACACTAATTCATTTTATTAATATTGAATATTAAGTAAGATTTTTAGGAAAATGCAGAAAAAAATTCAATTATTATTACGTATTACGATAATTTATATCCATAGAGCAAATAATTATACCAAAATAGAGTAGTTAATACATTACTTTATTTTGATATAAATAATAGGATGATCCATATCAAAACTGGCCCCCCAAAAAAAGAACTAGTTCTTTTTTTTTTAGTTCGTTTATTCATAATCATTAACTAATTCATGGTAGAACTGATTATTTTCCATTCGAATAAAAGACATTTCTTTTTCTTTCTAGAAAACGCTAGAATATCCCACACTTTTGTTTCAATACCAGGGAGAAGAAATAGACTTAAAAGAAAAGACGAAATTACTAAGATGACTTTTAGAAAATCATGTATCCTTTGATTAACTACTAGTTTAATTCGAATTTTAAAATCAAAAAAATGTGTACTCGCTCTTTTCTTTTTCTTTTGAGCTTGACCAACTAATAAAAAACTACAGTAATTTAAAGAATTTGGAATTTGTTAGGTAAGGATTGGTTTTTTTGAACTTTTTGGTGTATTTTGTTACATGTATAAATAGAGCACGACGAAAATAGACAGAGATATAAAAAAAAAAAGAAAAAATGGAATTGTTTGACCAATAGATGTCTTTCACATTCAACTAGAGAAATGAATAACTTTTTCAAATTTTTCATGGCAGTTCCAAAAAAACGTACTTCTATCTCAAAAAAACGTATTCGTAAAAACATTTGGAAAAGGAAGGTATATTGGGCAGCGTTGAAAGCTTTTTCCTTAGCGAAGTCTCTTTCTACCGGGAATTCAAAAAGCTTTTTTGTGCGACAATTAAATAGTCAAACACTCGATTAAATAATCTTAATCTGAAAATGGTACTTTTTTTTTTTTTAAAAAAAGATACAAGGTTTCACTTTTTTTTTGAATATGTTTTATCCGGTGGGGATTCTTATTTTCCTCATCGGTACACTTATCTGTCATATCATAATAAATAATTAAATTACAAAAAAAGTTTTTTGTTAGACAAGATGTT